ATTCTTGAATACCCGTTAGAGTAGAATATTCGTGGAAGACATTCTCGGATTTTACACGTGTGATACATGTTCCTTCTATTTCTCCAAGCAAAGCTCTTCGCATCGCAATGCCTATTGTGTCGGCTTGTCCTTTCATAAGCGGAGACAGAATAAATCGACCATAATAAAGGCGTTTACTGTCTGTTCTTGATTCAACACACTTCCACTGTAGTGTCCGAGTAGATACTGTTACTTTCTCTCGAACCATAGTAATAATATTTTTTTTGATTGAATTATTTATTTCTCTTGTTTCTATTGAAATAGATTCACTGTTTATTTCTACACACGTCTTTTTTTCGGAGGTCTACAGCCATTATGTGGCATAGGGGTTACATCCCGCACAAAAGTTAATAGGATACCACTTCTACGAATAGCTCGTAATGCGGCGTCTCTTCCGAGACCGGGACCTTTTATCATGACTTCTGCTCGTTGCATACCTTGATCTACTACTGTACGAATAGCATTTGCTGCTGCAGTTTGAGCGGCAAAGGGTGTCCCTCTTCTCGTACCCTTGAATCCACAAGTACCGGCCGAGGACCAGGAAACCACCCGACCTCGTACATCTGTAACTGTGACAATGGTATTATTAAAACTTGCTTGAACATGAATAACTCCCTTTGGTATTTTACGTGCACTTTTACGTGCACCAATACGTACATTTCTACGTAAACCAGTTCTCGGTATAGCTTTTGCCATATTGTATCATCTCATAAATATGAGTCAGAAATATATGGATATATCCATTTCATGTCAAAACAGATTCTTTATTTGTAATTTGTACACTGAGTCCTTTAGTGAATCTGATTATCCCTTTTTTATCCTTGTCTTTGTTTATGTCTCGGGTTGGAACAAATTACTCTAATGCGCCCCCGTCTACGGATTAGTCGACATTTTTCACAAATTTTACGAACAGAAGCTCTTATTTTCATATTTGTCATTCCTTATCTTAATTCTGAATCTACTTCTTGGTAGAAAATGAGTTTCTTGCAATTTTTAATCTCGAATCATATTGAATAAAAATCACCTAATCTTTATCTTTCGAATCCTTGTTTCGGAGTCGATAAATTATACGTCCTCTGGTTGAATCATAACGACTTACTTCAATTTTGACTTTATCTCCGGGTAGTATCCGTATAAAACTGCGCCGGATCTTTCCCGAAACATAACCTAGAATCAGATCCTCATTATCTAACCGAACCCGGAACATGCCATTGGGAAGCGATTCAGTAATTAAACCTTCATGAATCCATTTTTGTTCTTTCATTCCAGGTAAAGCCCCCTTGAGGTATCAACTAATGGAGGAGAAACGATATTAAACAACTCACCCCCCTTTCTTTTTTTTTTTTACAAATAGGAAGAGGTTTCGGATTTCATTTGGATATTAAATGGATTACCATATATAACATAAAATTTCTCCGCCAATTCCTTCTAGTCGAGCCTCCCGATCTGTCATTATACCTCGAGAAGTGGAAATAATTACAATCCCTATTCCACCTAAAATTCTAGGAATTCGTTGAGAGTTAGAATAGATTCGTAGACCGGGTCGGCTGATCCGTTTTAAATTTAACAAATTTCTATAAGGTCTTTTCCTATTCCTGCTATGTCGCAGGGTTAAAACCAAAAAATTTTGGTTTTTTTCTCGATGTTTTCTGACGTTTTCGATAAAGCCTTCTCGGAAAAGTATTTTAACAATATTTTCGGTAATATTAGTAGATGCTATGCGAACAACTCTTTTTCTATCCATATCAGCATTTCGTATAGAGGTTATTATCTCAGCAATAGTGTCTCTACCCATGATGAACTAAAACTTTTGGCGTACCAAAATTGGATATAATTAACATGTTTTTCTTTTTTTTTTTTTATTGGTTTATGAATATAAATTTTTCAAGGTATATGCGCGAAACACAAGCTACGAATTAATCTAGTTCTTAATCTATTTCCCTTTTCCTTCAAATACCCCAAAGATTCAGATCTCTTTTTTTTATAATACTTCGGGAGCTAATGAAACTATTTTAGTAAAATTTAATTGTCTCAATTCGCGGGGGATTGCCCCAAAAATTCGAGTTCCTTTTGGATTTCCTTCTTGATCAATCACAACTGCAGCATTGTCATCATATCGTATTATCATACCGCTGTCACGTTTAAGTTCTTTACAGGTACGAACAATTACAGCTCTGACTACTTCTGATTTTTCTAGGGGCATATTTGGCACTGCTTCTTTGATCACAGCAACAATAACGTCACCAATATGAGCATATCGGCGATTACTAGCTCCTATGATTCGAATACACATCAATTTTCGAGCCCCGCTGTTATCCGCTACATTTAAATGGGTCTGAGGTTGAATCATATAAATTTTTGAATCTATTCTTCCAATGCAAAGGATGAAGAAAATAAAAGAAATATTGCTTGTCTAAGTCTAAAAAAGAAATAGGTGATTTTGTTTCATCCCCAACACTCATTTCTGTACGTTCTACATTTTTATCCCGAAATAATAAATTGAGTTCGTATAGGCATTTTGGATGCTGCTATTAAAATAGCCCTTTTAGCTATATTTTCGGTTACTCCACCCATTTCATATAGTATTCGCCCCGGTTTAACAACAGCTACCCAATATTCAGGGGATCCTTTCCCCGAACCCATACGTGTTTCAGCAGGTCTTACTGTAACTGGTTTGTCTGGAAAGAGGCGGACCCATATTTTTCCACCACGGCGTGCATTTCGTGTCATTGCCCGGCGACCTGCTTCGATTTGTCTCGATGTGATCCAAGCGGGTTCAAGTGCCTGAAGAGCATATTTACCGAAACAAATATGATTACCTCGATAAGACATTCCCTTCATTCTTCCTCTGTGTTGTTTGCGGAATCTAGTTCTTTTGGGGTTATAGTTGATGGTTGTTTCGAAATTCCATCTCTACTACAGAGCTGGACGTGAGAGTTTCTTCTCATCCAGCTCCTCGCGAATAAAAGTATTCAAAATAGAATTTCAATTTATTTGAATAGCTATTAGAACATTTTTAGAAAAATTTTTATTTTTTTCTAACGTCCTAATAAATCTTTATTGTCTTTTGTCCTTTATCCGAGTTTACCAATTCAAAAAATAAGGTTTTCGCGGGCGAATATTTACTCCTGCAATCTCTATTTGAGTCCTAGCACTTGTTCGTCACTTTTCCGAATAGATGAATAGGTTTCCGGTTAATTTCGCCATCCTAACTAGTGAATTATTAAGATTCATTTGTTTAATAAAATATTTTGCATTCACAGGTTCCTTCGTTTCCACCACTTCGTACTAAATGATTAGGTCAGAATTCTACAATGGAGCTCATAATCCAATTTATTCTTGAGTCAACCTTCTTAGTCTTTATTGACTCGAAGCTCTTGAGTTTTTTCTTTTCTTCTATAAGAAATAAATTCATGAAATATTTCATTATATATGAATCAATTAGTATTGATGCTTTATTACACTGTCTTTTATGAGATGACTCATAGACCTTCCATATAGGAATTCTATATCATTGATGTTATTTTTCTCTCTTTCTCTCATCCTTCCATTTATCCACACCTTTCTTCTGTAATTTTGCTTTAAATTTTTAAAAGTTAAAGTTTAATTATTTCAGTTGCTACAAAGATATGACTGATTTAACATATCTTGACTGGTTCTTTAGATCCAGATAATATGAAGTGATGAATCGGTTTTCATACTATCGGGCCGGTCTTTTGTAACCCTAACCCTAAAAAAAAAACCAACGAGTCACACACTAAGCATAGCAATTATATCAAAAGGTCAATTGAATTTTTATTCAACCCTATAGAATTGGTAGAATTAATAATTAGTTTGATTGGTAGGAAGAAAAAGAATGAACGGGTTTTCCCTTTTTCCTTCTATCAACGGATAGAAGGAAAAAACAATGAAAGTTTTATTATTCCTCTTCCTTGTCTATAAAAATCCAAATTTTGATGCCCAAGACTCCATAGATAGTCCGAACTGTATAGGAACAATAATCTATTTTAGCTCGAATGGTTTGTAGGGGAACTCTGCCCTCTCTGATCCATTCGACACGGGCAATTTCTTTTCCGTCGATACGCCCTGCAATTTGTACTTGAATTCCTTTTGTATCCGCTTGTTCAGTTAATTCAATAGCTTTTTTCATTGCTTTTCGAAATGAAACTCTATTCTTTAATTGTCCGGCTATAAATTCTGCAAGAATATTAGGGTTTCCGTAAGGTTTTACAATTCTTGTGATAGCAATGTTAAGTTTTCGGTTCACATAATGAAATTTTTTTTGTAGATTTATCTGTAATTCTTCGACCCCTCGCGGTCTACTTTCTATTAATAACTTTGGGAATCCCATAAAGATTATGACCTGGATCAAATCGATTCTTTTTTGAATCTCTATATGCGCAATTCCCTCGGCGCCAGAGGATATTTTCATATTCTTTTGAATATAATTTTTAATAAAATCTCTTATTTTTTGATCTTCTTGTAGGTCCTCAGAATAATTTTTTGGTTTTGCAAACCAAAGGGAATGGTGACTTTGGGTTATACCAAGTCGGAAACCGAGTGGATTTATTTTTTGTCCCATACTACCTCACTATACTATTATATACATCGCGATCTACCATAGTTGTCTTTTTCCATCTAGGTTTTTTTAACGAATAGAAAGTTACATCTTCATATTCATCTAAAGATATATCTTTCACTACAATAGTTATATGACAGGTAGCTTTTTTTATCGCATAACTACGCCCTCGAGCTCGAGGTTTTAATTTCTTCACAGTAGTACCCTCGTTAACTTCAGCTTTAATAATTAATAAATTGTCTTCGGCGGAGCCCATAGTGTAACTAGCATTTGCTGCTGCAGAATAAACTAACTTGAAAATGGTATAACATACTTTATAGGGCATGAGTTCTAGTATCATAAGGGTTTCCTCATAGGAACGTCCGCGAATTTGATCAATTAC